TGATCAAAAAAAATGGATCCATTTTTTTTGATGTTTCCATTTCACTTTTTTATAATGTTTTTATTTTTAGAAAATTAACTTCATTACTTGATTCAGAACATCTGTTCCTCGATAGTATCCTTCGATACTTTCAAAATTGAAAAAAAAAAAAAAAAAAAAAAAAATTCTTTACTTTATAAGTTTATTAAAGAAGTTCTATTTACTCAATAAATTTTTCTATATTTTTTGTTTGTCCACTACTACTACTTATTTATTTTATGTAATAAATTTATGTAATAAATTATGTAATAAATTTATGTAATAAATCGAAAAAAAGGTTATGATAAACCTAAAAAAAAAGGGGGAAACTATGAATAGGAATCTTTGACGAACGGGATCAAGAATCATTATTATCATTATTATTTCGACACAAGAAAGGGAATTTTTCACAGACCTTTCTTGTGTCAAAAACTAAGAAGACCAATAATCCCTCTTAGAATCCTTTGCCAATAAAAATTTGGTTCTTTTTAGAACTCTTTTAGAACTCGCTGTTGATAAATACGCAGATCTAGAAATTCATTTCGGACAATTGAACCTTTTCAAACTGTTTCTTTTTAAGAACCAAAAAGATTTGTGCCAAAATAACAGATGCTAAGAAGAGCAAAAGGCCTTGTACACGTAATGGGTCTTGAAGTACTATTTCCGCATCCCCCTGACCAAATCCACCTACATTAGGATTACTTGTTAATGGTTGATCAAGTTTGATGGATTCACCCTCTGAAATAAGAAGTTCTGGTCCTGAAGGAATAATATCAACCACTTGACGCCCATCCAATGCATCCACTATGGTTATTTCGTATCCCCCTTTTTCTTTTCGTACGATTTTGCTTACTACACCCGCCACTGTAGCATTATAAACATTATTGTTACTCTTGCTCCCGTCGGGATAAATCTGACCCCTCCCTCTGTTCCCGCCTACGTATATCGGATATTTTAAGAAGTGAACATCTTTCTTAGTAGTGGGGTCCGGGGAAAGAATAGGAAAGGTGATTTCACTATATTTCTGCCCAGGAACAGGACCTATCACAAGAATATTTTTTTTCGTGGGACGATAGTTTTGAAAAGACAGATTGCCTATCTTTTCTTTAATCTCGGGCGAAATACGATCGGGAGGGGCTAATTCAAACCCCTCAGGTAAAATAAGAACAGCCCCTACATTCAAGGATCCCTTTTTACCATTAGCAAGAACTTGTTTCAGTTGCAGATCATAAGGAATTCGAACAACTGCTTCAAATACAGTATCTGGAAGTACCGCTTGTGGAACCTCGATATCCACGGGCTTGTTAGCTAAATGGCAATTGGCACATACAATACGGCCAGTGGCTTCTCGTGGATTTTCATAATTCTGCTGTGCAAAAATGGGATACGCATTTGAAATAGGCGTCTGAGTTATTATATATATCATGAGCGATACGGAAATGGATCGAGTAATCTCTTCCTTTATACAAGAAAAGGCATTTCTAGTTTGCATGGTCTAATCATTGATCCCAAAAATTTCTACAATAAAATTAGATAAGTCACTAGTATAGTTCCTTATCTATGATTCTGCTATTTACTGAAATATTGAAGGAATCCCCTGGATAGGTAGAAAGAATAATTACAATTTTGACTGCTTATGTACAAAGCAACAAACATGATAATTTAATAAGTTGATTATTTTTCAGTCATTCATTGAATGATAAATCACTACAAGTGACGGAGATACACGATTTAAATAACGAAAGATCAAATATTTTAAAATTGTATCTAAAATGACTGGAAAAGTAGAAACAAGACCGGATATAATTTGATCATTATGAGCAAATCCAAAATCTTTGTATACCAAGCCAATCATTAGTTCCCAACCATGGGGCGAATGGAATCCTATACATAAATCAGTTAATAAAAGAATAGAAAAAGCTTTTATTGTGTCACTTAAATTATATAGGAATTCTTGAAGCCAAGAGTTAAGAATAAGAAGTTCTTCATTACCTAAAATAGAATAACCACTTAGAATACCGAAAGAAATTATATTTGTTGAGAAATGCAAAATCGTATGGATACGATCCTCATTGTGCATCTTGATCAATTGGATCGTTTCGTTGTAAATTCCGATGTTAAACTTTTGTAAATGTGTTTTCGGGTATTCCTTTATCATTTGGTCCAAGAGGGAGAGTTCCTCTAATTCTATGAATTTTTTTAGAATACTCTTTTCTTGAATATTATTCAAAAAAATTTCGAAGTGCCTAGTATTCCACCAATTAGTAACCCAAGATTCCAGACTTTTATTAAATGAGAGAGAGATCCACCAGGGCAAAATTACTATAGATGCAAGATAGAGAAGGGAAATGAATGCTTTCTTTTTTGCCATTTTTTCATCTGTGAATTTGAATTTTTAAATGAACTCACCTCATTCGTCGACTCTATATGATACTACTATTTCTATCAAGCATCAGTTCTATTCCATTACAAATAATCAAATCAAGCCCATGAATCTATTCCCTTTTTTATTTGTGATTCAGTACAGTGATTAGTCCTTTCCCCGAATTTAGAACGAATACAGAAAAAACAATATAGAATAAGAAAGAGTCCACTTCAAATTCGAATTTGAAGAAGAAATATAAAAAATTATTAATTATTATATCTATATTGTTTCAATATATATCAATTTCTCAAATTCGAAGCAATTGTCGACTTTCGATAAATGCACGAAAGAGTCACTTCAAATAATGAATATTTTTTGGTTTTCGAAACGAAAGAACCCCCGATCTATCAAAAGATTCAAAATTTAGAAAAAAAAAAAAAAAAAAACATTTTTATGGACAAAAACTATTTCCTTTGATAATTGTTCGATGTACGTTTGCTTTTTGCTCAAATTAGCGTTCTGAATAAACTTTGATTAAATTATTGCTATGCTATATAAAAAAGCGAAAGGGAATTCTTGAGTTTTCGTTTTTCCCTTTTGCTAATGCTTGCTAATGCTAAGAAAGCATTCATTCTTTAGTTCATTTCTTTTTTTTTTTTTTCAAAAAACTTCAATTGGTACACGTAAGAAATAGGCCAATTCAGCAGCTTTTTGCTCAATTTCTCGTAGAGTCAAATTCTCATCAGTACGAGTCAAGGGAATAGACCCCTGTCCTCGGATTTCCATATAAAGGGCACGACGAGAATAAATACCCTCTTTAACTTCTATTCTGATAGACTGAATGTCTTTCATAAGGAATCGGAGGAGGATGCGACGATTTTTTCCAGGAAATCCCCAACGAAAGATACATACTATTCCTTCTTTTATATCGAATCGATCATAACCACTACCTACATTCCACAAAATTGTGCACCACAAATAGGAGCTAATAAAAAGACCCGCAATTCCATAGAAAGACATCACAATCCCTTGTGGAAAAAAAATTATTTGCTGAGAGGGAAATAAAGATAGAAAATTCCTACCAAGATAACTAGAAGTTCCAACCAATAAAAACCCTAATGAACCTAAAAAAAGAATAAAGGCCCAACAGAAATTACTCGTTTTTCGAGATCCTGCTATAAGTTCTATCCATATCCGATCTGATCGCCAACTCATACTATATTAGATCTAGTTGTATTTTATTGGAATTGGGAAATAACCAAAATTTGACTTTCATTTTTTTGTTTCCAAAGTAAACCTCATCAACTAGCACTATTATGGTGTAAACCTTTAGGAATAATTCATCGAGTTGCTTAGATCTAAACTAAAATAATACCATCCTTTTCACTTTCCTATGATTTCTTAGAGATATCCACATAGATATATTGACTTTACATTTCAGAAATGAATTCCGATACCAATCTATTTTCAAATAGCTATAATTCATTTACTCATATATCATGTTTACACATGTATACGAGCTTATGCTCGGAGGAAGCCCCACGTTTATACCCGATTCGACTAAAATAGATATTTGTGCTATGATCCAAGTAAGCCTAAGTCTTGAAAAAAAAAAAAATAGATAAGATTTGACCCCATCATATTTAAAAAATCTTGTTTTTTTGAACATGAAGAGATAAAGAAACCATTGCAATTGCCGGAAATACTAAGCCTACTAAAGGCACAAAAATAGAGGGTAAGTTGCTGAGAGTTGTCATAGAATGAGTACCTCAATTTAAAATTTGTACCTGTTATTTATTGTTATATTGTTATAAAGATATCTTATACTTCATATATAATTATACTTAAGTGAGTATTGAGTATATACAATAATAAGGAATCTAAAAGAGTATAATATATAGATACTAAAATATATAAAGAGTAGATCAAATAGGGAGTATATATACTAATATACCTATATTATATTAAATAAAACCAAATAGAATAATAAATGAAATAGAATAATAAATGTATTAATATTAAAATTAATATTAAATAAATCGAAATATAAAATATATAATATACTTAAGTAAGTATATAATAAATAGAAATCAAAAGTGTAAATAAGTGGTCTTATTCATCTTTCTATATGTTTCTACATGAACTATATGTATGAGAATCTACCTTTTTTTTTTTGATAGAATGATAGAAATTTCCTGATTACTAATCAACAATATTGATAAAAAAATAGATAAAAAAATATCCGCATGATTCTTTCTACAATTAAATCTTTTGATTCAAAGGAAAGAAAGCATGGAGCTGAAATAACTCACTCAGAACGACTTTTAAAAGATTCCGTGGTACAATTGGATCAAATAAGCCTTTATGGAATAAATATTCAGACACTTGTGAACCGTCGGGTACTGTCTTATTCAATGTTTGTTCAATTACTCTTTTACCCGCAAATGCAATGTAGGCGTTGGGTTCGGCAATAATGATATCTCCCAACATACCAAAACTAGCCGTTACCCCACCCGTAGTAGGAGATGTAAGGATTGATACATAGAATAACTTTTTATTTGATTGATAATCATATAAAGCGGAAGATATTTTAGCCATTTGCATCAAGCTCAAACTT